TAGAATACTCTATATTCTAATAATATGTATTAGAAATACTATAACTAGAATAGAATATATTCTATTTAGAATATATTCTAAAAAAGAGACTATTATAAAAAATACAATAAAATCTATTGTAAATAAATAGAAATATATTAGATTTAGAATATAAAGAATATATTCGAATAAGATGGTAGAAGAGTAAAAGAATGTAATATTATTAGATATTAATTAATATATTATTATATATTAAAGAATGTATTCTTATTAGATATTAATTAATATATTATTATATTATTAGATATTACTAGTGGATATTAAGATATTCCAATCCTATTAATATATTCAAATAATCTATTCAAATATTATATAGAATATTCTATTTTTATTAGAAATAATATTCGAAAGATATATTCTAAAAGAAACTAGAAAAGAAACTAAAATAAAGGATTAAAATATTAATTTTTGCAAATTTTCGAATTTTAGAATTAATTAGAATTCTAGAGTTTCTTACTTTTGTTATTACAAATATCAACTTCTATTCCCTCTTCAAATAGGAATACTACCGAAGGTTTTATGAAAAAACGCCAAAGCCCCTTATCGGATTTGAACCGATGACTTACGCCTTACCATGGCGTTACTCTACCACTGAGTTAAAGGGGCTCATTTGATTCAATTCTTGAATGATCCACTATGCGGATAAGAAAGATCTATGAAACTAGATTAGAAATTCAATCTATAAATCTAGAAAAAAAGTAAGTAACTATTTTAGAAACTATATTATAATAGAATATTAATTAAATATTAAATTAATTATTATATATTATTAATTAGAATTTGATTAATTAGAATTTGAAATTCAGATTTTCGATCAAATTATCGATTCGAATTATTCTATTAAATTATTCGAATCGATAATTCGATAATGGCGTATAATGGATTAATGGCGATTAGAATGAATCTTTCTTTAATATAAGAATAAAAAATTTCTATGGAATTTGAAAGGCGCAACGATTCTTCAAATCTAGTCATATCATTTCGTTATATTGACAATTTCAAAAAAATGTTCATACTATGAACATAGTATGCCGGCGGTCGGGCAAACGTGCCCCCATCGTCTAGTGGTTCAGGACATCTCTCTTTCAAGGAGGCAGCGGGGATTCGACTTCCCCTGGGGGTAGGGTATTACGAAAGGAAGTGGATCGTGGATTATTTTTTTAATAATTTAATAAAATAATAAAAAAAATCTGGAATTGATTCTTCCTGGGTCGATGCCCGAGCGGTTAATGGGGACGGACTGTAAATTCGTTGGCAATATGTCTACGCTGGTTCAAATCCAGCTCGGCCCAATAATTCACTGATCCGCCATGAAATGATATAAGCCCCTTGTTCTCTCGAAATGTCTCATACGGAAAAAAGTCAAAATTTCGGATATATCTCTACTTGTTCTTTATTTTATTTGTTTTCTTTTTTTTTTTTTTTCATTGAAAGATTTTGTTTTATTCGACTTTGATTTGAAATAACGAAAAGATGACTAGTAAGCCCTGTCGCTTTGTATCATTAAAGCGTATATCCATGGGAATATACCGCTTCCCCTTCTGTTACAAGGCGGTGATTTCAATCGAAAATCAAAATATAAAAAACGCTTGAATGAAATCATAACAATATGTATGCTGTACACTTTATTTCATTTCCCGGGGATTGTAGTTCAATTGGTCAGAGCACCGCCCTGTCAAGGCGGAAGCTGCGGGTTCGAGCCCCGTCAGTCCCGACGGATCCAATAATATAATAAAACAAATACATCAACTCATATCTCCCTCTTCTGCGAAAGGGGAGCAAATAGCACAATTTGATTTTCATTTCCAAGGGGATCCTTCTTTTTATTATTATTAAATTATTTTTTTTTTTGAAAAGCATCTTTTTTCTTGGCTCCGATTTTGTCGAATCTCATTCCAATTTCAAATTGCGCACTAAAGTTTTAATATATTCTATGCATTTCATTACCAAGGAAAGAGGCTATTTTATTAAATATATTAAAAACATAAAGATCAAATAAAACTAAGGATCCTACTTCTATTATATAGAGATTTTTTTTTTTAGGATTTTTGTTGAAGAAAAAACAAACCATAAACAAATGAATTTGGTAGAATATTCTATTTTGATATTCTATATTTTTAAAATATATTGGGACTTGTCTTCTTTATCCCACCCCCATTTATTGGTTTTCCAATAAGATTCGATCATTAAAAAAGGAGTTTCGAAATTAACTCTCCTTTCGCTTCTATTGTTTATTTTTTGGGGTTTGGTTGTAACCAATTGTAACCAATGTAAGTGGGAAAGAAAGGTGGTTACATGATACGTCTCAGATGATTGTACAAAGAAGTCAATAATTTTGTATTTTTTAGAGAAAAGAAAGAATATGATAAATTAAAAAAAGTAAAGTAAAGCAATTTTCAATTGAATCAAGAATCTGTTTTTAAATTCGGTATGGATAAACGATCTTTCTATGTTATACTATTGAATTCTCGACAATGAATCAATTTGATAGCTCAGATATTGTTATTCATGATATTGATCCGATTCAATATCATCGAGATGGAATTCATCCCATTGAATTTAGAGGCAAAAGATTTAGTATCTCTATGGGATTAAATCCCGAGTTTTTGCGAAGTAAAGAAAAATGAAACGATGAGATTATGGAAGTAAATATTCTTGCATTTATTGCTACTGCACTGTTCATTCTAGTTCCTACTGCCTTTTTACTTATAATATACGTAAAAACGGTTAGTCAAGGTGATTAATTTGACTGAAACTTGACTTCTTAGTTCTTATCAATATCAATGATTGAAGAAAAAAAATTACTAGTTTGCGTCTTAGATGAAATAAGTGCACTAGAAGTAGCAGTATTTTATGAGATCCTGTAGTATGATAGAAAGAAATGAAATCTTTTTTTTCTATCATACTATCCATTTTTGGTATTGTAATGTATAAAGTTATACTGTATAAAGATAGAAGTTTAATATAGATTAATATAGAATCTCATATTGATATATCTAGATATCAATTATCTATATGGAATGTACATAATGTCCCAATTCTATTTCTTCATCTATTTGATTTGTGTTGATTTTAATTAATCTGAAATAGTCGAAAGGCAATTCTTACTCTTCCTTTTTTATTCTAATTCCTAGAGTTCTTATTATTTTCAATATGAATTGAATCCCAACATCTACTGAAAGAAGAAAATAAATAAATCCTTTTTTTTAACATTTCGAAGAAGTAATTGATCGAGCAGTTGCCAGATCATCCAAGGAAAGGAGTTCTATAAAAACTTTTTAGATTTCAACAACAAGGATTAGTAAACCCTGGCAATTTTTAACCCTTGAATTATCATATGAAATAAGTCAAGTTAATAAAATAAGGTATATCATAAATCCATTTTCTTTTCTAAAAGAATAAAACAAATATTAAATTAAGCAAGAAAATATCTTAGTATGCGTAGTATCTCATTCGAGAACCACTATGTCTATCTTATTTCCCATAGAAAAGTCACTTAATTTTAATCACTTTTCATATTTAATAACTCTTTAAAAGTTAATAAAAGAAGTACTTTTTTCTCTTTGACCAGGAAAGAGGTAAACGAAAAAAAAAGGGGGGGGGGAGGTCAATCCCTTCCCCCGCATTGTTGATATATAACTATGGTAAGAACTACTTTAGCGAAATAGATAATTTAGGAAAAATTTGGTTGGAATGAATTTCCTATCATTTGGATTACTTTTACTTTCGAAATATTAACACCAGAATCATTGAAATATTTGTTTGATTAAATTAAAAGGGTATTATTCATATAATATTCCTAAAACAGATTACTTCACTCAAATCCAATATAGAATTTTGAAATGAAGATATTTTAAATTCAATTAAATTGAATTTAAACAAGAGTTAAATTGCAAAATCTTTGCAGAATAATGTATAAAACAATTGATACATTTTGATTTCTCAAACTCAATTAATAGTGTCCCTAGAGTCCACTTCTTCCCCATACTACGAGTGAAAGGGAAAATGTAAAGACTACCATTAAAGCAGCCCAAGCGAGACTTACTATATCCATGTGAATTTTGTCCTCTATCTTTATGAATATGAAGGAATTTTTGAGTAAGGAATTTTTCTATTTAAGGAATTTTTCTATTTAAGGAATTTTTCTATTATTGTTCATTAATACTAATAATAGTAGAATCGAAGGCGCAGAGTCAAAAAAAAATTCTCTTCAATATATTAATGAAACAATCCAAAAAAATCCAATTAATTTTAAGAAGTTTTTATATGATGACTGAAAAACTTTTAGTACAAACAAAATAAGCAGCAAGACCCTTGGAAGTATCAAGATTACTTTTCTTCCGCGTGCTTCTGTTGGGGTCAAATTCCACAAATTCTATCAGCAAAAGGGAATAGGGTATTTTGCATCTTTTGTTGATGAGGCGACACCCGGATTTGAACTGGGGAAAAAGGATTTGCAGTCCCCCGCCTTACCACTCGGCCATGCCGCCAAGGTGACACAAAATAGACAAAAATAGAGCCCCTTAGGGGTTCTTTTTTTGCACTTGCATCTTGAATCCCATTTTTTTTAATCCCTTTACTAAATTCCTAAAAATAAATCCTTCTTTTTTTTTTTATTGGATCTATCTTTTCAATTAATTTTGAAATTTTGTTTTGTATAGTATCTCAATACACTATTAAAATTCTTTATGCTTTCTATTGAAAGTAAAAGTGACTTTTCAGTCACAAAAGCCAAAATTAAGGACAAATTTGAACCATTAACTATTGACTGTGAATTAATGAACGATTCGTGGATTTGAATCTAGAATTGTATTTCCCTAATCTTAATTATATAAGAATTAATTATATAAGAAACAAAAACGCATACCTAACCAATCAGTATTGTATTGATTCTTTTCAATACAAAATTCTTATCAATTTGAATTATAACAACAATTAGGGGTATATGTAAACCCTAGAAC